GTTTTTGTCTCTAATGCGACTTTTTCCTTTCTTTATTATTGATTTAATAGGAATTCTCTTGTTAAGACCCTATGAATTGATTAAAACCTCAGATTCATACTCGAACCACGACGATTTAATAAAAAATTATAAGCTAACCCAAGGATTTTCTGAGTAAGAGCCCTTGGTTTATCACGTATTTCATGAATTAGATAAAATCACTAAAAAAAAGAAAAATTTTTCTTTTTTCAAATGGGTTGAAATTTTTTTGCCGCCGGATACGAGGTCAAATATGAAGTATGAATCATAGTTCAAATATTTCTTAATCTAGTTCATATAGTTCGTGTTCCAGATACTCGAATAAATATCCGACGAAGTAGAACCATCTTTATCAAGGTGACAGATCTATTCTCTGTACTATCAATAGAATCAATTCTAACAAGTCACACACTCATATTCCGGAAATACAGAAAGAAAGAAATTCCACGATCGAACTACCAAAATAGAATAAGCGAGAAATCTGAGTTCTAACTGATTGATTTTTTATTCAAAAAGCTAGGACTTTGTGATTCTTATAGATTTAATTCATTGAAATTCCATCCAATAAAACGGAAGAATTATAAATCTCTAAAATAATAGATAGAAATACCGCAAATAGAGCCATTGCGACACCCATCAATGGAGTCGTTCCCCACCCGGGAGCTACTTTACCATATTCCGAATTCAGTGGTTTTAATAAACTTCCTGCACCAGTTTGTCTTGGTCTTGCACCCTTGTTCTCAACAGTTTGTGTAGCCATAAATCCTATTCTATTCATTGATATCTGTTGACTTTGTATACGATTCTGTTGTAAATAAACGATCTTATGATAGATACGTTGGGGTCTTGAAATTATATAATCATAATGGAAACAGCAACCCTAGTCGCCATTTTTATATCTGGTTTACTTGTAAGTTTTACCGGGTACGCCTTATATACCGCTTTTGGGCAACCTTCTCAACAACTAAGAGATCCATTCGAGGAACACGGGGACTAGTTGAAGTAATGAGCCTCCCAGCATTGGGAGGCTCATTACTTCAATTGAGATAATGAAAAATCATTTTACTTTTTAGTTGTAATTTTAGGTGGTTCTCGAAAAAAAATAGCGAAAAAAATTATCCCTAGAGTCGAGACTAAAAGGAATGTATAAACCAATGCTTCCATAAATTCGATCGTGGTTTACAATTATAGCTTTCCTACTTGTTCGTTTTTTTTTATTTTCTTTTTGAGAATGATCTCAAAAGAGCAAGAATCAAAAAAGCGGCGATTCAAATTAACTCCGATACTCTATGTAAAATCCCCCCCAAAAAAGGAAATAGAGGGGAAAGATACCAAAGTAGTCTTGTATCAGACTGCCTGTCTTCTTGTAGTTGGATCCCCAAGTTTTTGGAATACTCCAAACTCTACTTGAGCATCCAAATCTGGGTCAATGCCGGCAAAAACATCTCTGAACAAGGTTCTAGCACCATGCCAAATGTGTCCGAAGAAGAAGAGCAAAGCAAACGAAGCATGCCCAAAAGTAAACCAACCCCTTGGACTGCTACGAAAAACACCATCGGATTTCAAAGTCGCACGATCTAATTCAAAAATTTCACCCAATTGAGCACGTCTAGCATATTTTTTCACAGTAGCAGGATCACTATAACTGACTCCATTAAGTTCCCCACCATAGAACTCAACGGTTACACCTACTTGTTCAACACTATACTTGGATTCTGCCCTTCTAAAAGGAACATCCGCTCTAACAATCCCGTCGCCGTCTACCAAAACGACTGGAAATGTTTCAAAAAAAGTGGGCATACGACGTACAAAAAGCTCACGCCCTTCTTTATCTCTAAAGATAGGGTGTCCTAACCATCCTACCGCTATTCCATCTCCGTTATCCATTGAGCCTGCTCTGAATAATCCTCCTTTTGCCGGATTATTGCCGATATAATCATAAAAAGCTAATTTTTCAGGAATTTTAGACCAGGCTTCTGATAAACTTTGATTTTCGGCTAGCCCGGCGCTAACTCTTCGATATATCTCTTGCTGGAAATAACCCTGATCCCATTGATAACGAGTGGGACCAAACAATTCGATGGGAGTAGTTGCTGAACCATACCACATAGTTCCAGCAACAATAAAAGCTGCAAAAAAGACAGCCGCGATACTACTGGAGAGTACGGTTTCAATATTTCCCATACGTAATCCTTTGTATAGACGTTGTGGCGGTCGAACGCTAAGATGGAATAGACCCGCTAATATGCCCAGTGTACCTGCTGCAATATGATGAGAAGCTATTCCTCCCGGAACAAAAGGATCAAAACCTTCCACACCCCACGACGGATTTACAGGCTGTACTCTTCCCGTTAGTCCATAAGGATCGGATACCCATATTCCAGGACCGTACAGACCTGTTACATGAAATGCACCAAAACCAAAGCAAGCCACCCCGGAGAGAAATAAATGAATTCCAAAGATCTTGGGCAAATCCAAAGAGGGTTTTCCTGTACGTTCATCAGAAAATATTTCTAGATCCCAATAGACCCAATGCCAGATAGCTGCCAAAAAGCATAAGCCAGAAAACACAATATGCGCCCCAGCTACACCTTCGTAACTCCAAATCCCCGAATTCGTTACAGTTCCTCCTGTGATACTCCAACCCCCCCATGAATTGGTTATTCCTAAACGAGTCATGAAGGGTATAACGAACATACCCTGTCTCCACATTGGATCAAGAATAGGGTCAGAAGGATCAAAAACTGCTAATTCATACAGAGCCATCGAGCCCGCCCAACCAGCAACCAGAGCTGTATGCATTATATGAACGGAAAGCAACCGGCCGGGATCATTCAATACAACGGTATGAACACGATACCAAGGCAAACCCATGGAAAATACCCCTTTATCGAAGAAAAATAGACACTACGTAACTTTATTGCATTGGAAAAAATTATACTATGATTATCCTATAGACTTCCCCTGTTCAGGGGATTTTTTCCTAACAAGGGTTAGGTTAATATTGATTCTATATTCTATTCGTAATAATGGAAGAATTCTGTTCGTAAGAACAAAGAGAAACAGATTTATTCTATATTCGATAAGTACCAATATGCAATGGTGGATTGATACCATTTTCTATGAGAAAATTTGTCCATCCTTCATTTATCATTAGAAGGATCTATTCGTAAAAAATTTCCTTTATTTATTTTGTCTTTCTTTCTAAATTTTTCTAATCTATGGATAAAATAAATATGATAAAGCCAATATTATAAAGACAAGAAAAATAAAGACAATAAAACCATATTGTTACGTTTCCACATCAAAGTGAAATATAGTATTTAGTTCTTTTTTCTTTCAATCCATGCCTATTGGTGTTCCAAAAGTACCTTTCCGAAGTCCTGGAGAGGAAGATGCATCTTGGGTTGACGTATAGTGCGACTTGTCAGATATCTTGGGTCATATGGGATTTCCCCATTCTCTCCCCCGACCGAGATATCCTCTGTTTCGCCCAAGAAAGAGAAATTGAATTATCGAAAAATTGGAGCGTGAAATGCAATTAAATGCATTATTTGGGGGAATTCATAGAATTATATCAATTAGAATAATTTATGGTTGGCTTTGGCTGGACGAAAAAAATGAAGTATCCAGGCTCCGTTTAAAAAAAAAACCCAATTGGTAATATATCTATGATTACTATGTGTATCATAAATGATTATTTGTAAAGTCATAACAAAAAGAAATGGTGATGGGAAGATTTGTCCTATATGTGCAAATCAAAATCGGGCGAATCTTTACCCGGAGTAGAGCATAAACCTAAAAAGATGAAAGAGACCCATTCAGGAACAAGAAAATACCATCGTAATTGGGATTGAATTTCGATGAAAGAATACATCAATGAGAAGTTAATTCGATAAGTTTATTTACCCTTTTTTTATATTATCAAAGAAGAAATCAAAATTCATCTTTATTGAAAAATCGAAGAAAAAGCCCTTTCATTAAAAAATTAGAAAAACCCGAAAAAGAAAGAGGACTGGAATCTATACATTGATTCTTTTCTTCGCAATTTTTTTGAACCGTATGCATCAAAAGGTGCATGTACGGTTCCTAAGGAATACAATTTTACCCTACTCAACCGACTTTATCGAGAAAGATTACTTTTTTTAGGCCAAGAGGTTGATAGCGAGATCTCGAATCAACTTATTGGTCTTATGGTATATCTCAGTATCGAGGATGAGACTAAAGATCTGTATTTGTTTATAAACTCCCCTGGTGGATGGATAATACCCGGAATAGCCATTTATGATACTATGCAATTTGTACGACCAGAGGTCCATACAATATGCATGGGATTGGCCGCGTCAATGGGATCTTTTATTCTGGTTGGAGGAGAAATTACCAAACGTCTAGCATTCCCTCACGCTTGGCGCCAATGAAGTTTTTTTATTTGAGAGAAAAAAGAAAACTATGCCTTCGCCATATGAATATTAAGTAATAATAGCATGGCACTTCGAATTCGATATGAAAAATTTTGTATTTTTTTTTTCAAAAGATTTGATTATGTATCGAGAGAGTAGTATGAGATAAAAGATATTTCCGACTTTCTCTTATCTATCGGAAGTCCAATTCAGCGTCACAAACTTGTTTGTTTTTACACTAACGGGCTCTTAACAATATTTAAGTTATAAAAAAAAAGAGTGCGAAAAAACCAAATTTTTTTAATTGGCTCAAAAAGAAACTTTGGGATTGCTGAATCAAAGACAAAAAAAATCCATTTTAAAATAGAAAGCAACGGAGCCATCATAGTATTTTTATAGTATTTTTGAACTCCTCCGAAAAAAAAAAGAAGGGTGGCATTTTGATCATTTACCCATCTGGGGCTAATAGATTCTATTTTTTATCTTTCTTGAATGGAAAAGTTAGGGGTCAATTTGATTATAGAGCCGTATGCAATGCATAAAAGATAATGCCCGTACGGTTGTTCAATTCTATCCTTTTTCCTATTATTCTTTATCTTTCTTTTCTGTTTCTTTCATCACACCAGATAGAGAAACCTTCTATTATCAGGGTAATGATGCATCAACCTGCTAGTTCTTTTTATGAGGCACAAACGGGAGAATTTATCCTGGAAGCGGAAGAACTGCTGAAACTACGCGAAACCATCACAAGGGTTTATGTACAAAGGACGCGTAAACCTTTATGGGTTGTATCTGAAGACATGGAAAGAGACGTTTTTATGTCAGCAACAGAAGCCCAAACTTATGGAATTGTTGATCTTGTAGCAGTTGAATGAAAAAGTGGATTTTGTGCAAATCTGTGATTTGATATTTTATCTCCGAGTTTACTATATAAATAAATAAAAAATCCGGTTAGGATCAATCTAAACCAGCCCATTATATATATGACTCAACATGCCAACTATTAAACAACTTATTAGAAATACAAGACAGCCCATTCGAAATGTCACGAAATCCCCCGCTCTTCGGGGATGTCCTCAGCGTCGAGGAACATGTACTAGGGTGTATGTGCGACTTGTTTAGATCATGAGCTGACAGGAAAAAGCAAGAAAACTGCTTCCAGTATGACTGATCAGTACTAATGAATAGGATAGAATGGAAGAAGGAACTCCATTCACTATCTAAAAATAAGCAAATCTATCCTTCTATTGTGTATAAAGTTTATGGTTTCCGTTGGTGCAAATTCAATCACCTGAATTTAAGATGAGAAACAATTCTCCATTGGTAGCAACTGATTATCCATTAAGCGGAAAAATCTTATTAAAATAAAAAAAAAAAAAAGAAGTTCTCGCTCAGTCAAGAACGGACTACGAGGGTCAGCTACCCAGCTAACTTTCCTAATTAAATACCGTTACTGTATAGGCGGGTCTCATTGTGAAAGACCTGTTACTGGATAATTCATAGGTAGAGCCAAAGAGTGTGGTGTGAACTATACAAGTTACCAATAACATTGATGAAATATTAAATGAAGTAAGGGCTCCGGTGTATAGAGAAGACCTCACCGTTTAAGAAGTAACCATAGAAACGAGGAAACCCACAATTTCTTTCATATTTCCCAGTAAAATACCCCAAAAAAGAAAAAATCGTGGTCGGGAAGGTTATAGTAGCCAAAGCCATTGGAATTTGTATTTTATACATTGGAAAAATCCGTTTGGTTATTAGTTATTAATAGGCCAGGACGGGAAAAATAATAACTGAAAGAAAAAAATCAATTAGTTATTTGTCAAAATTTTATTTATTCAATGACTAGAGTTAAACGCGGATATATAGCCCGGAAACGTAGAACAAAAATTCGTTTATTTGCATCAAGTTTTCGAGGATCTCACTCAAGACTTACTCGAACTATTACTCAACAGAAAATAAGAGCTTTGGTTTCGGCTCATCGGGATAGAGATAAGCAAAAGAGAAATTTTCGTCGTTTGTGGATCACTCGAATAAACGCAGTAATTCGAGAAAAGGGAGTATCTTATAGTTATAGTAAATTAATACATGATCTATATAAGAGGCAGTTGCTTCTTAATCGTAAAATACTGGCCCAAATAGCTATATCAAATAGGAATTGTCTTTATATGATTTCCAACGAAATCAGAGAAAAAGTAGATTGGAAAGAATACACCGAAATAATTTAAATGGGGTTCCCCGGAGAATGAACTCCGGGAGGGTGGAGTTGAAGTCAAAATTACTATGAGAAATGCGCTAAAGTAGTCAAAATGAATGAACACGTTCAATAAAAAAATCTTTTTTTTTCCGATTCGTTTTTTTTTTTACGACACAATAATCTGGATTCTAAGATTTGTCAAATAAAACACCAATCCATGTTTGAGTTCAAATTGGAATTCTGATTGAAGTGAACAAAAAATAAGCCTATTTATTTCTGGTTCTAAGACCAGTAGTTCTAGTGGTCGACTCGATTCTTTCAAATTGTTTCTCATTATTGAGAAAAGGTAACAAAGATAAAATACGAGCTTGTTTTATAGCAATAGTAATTAATCGTTGTTGTTTCAAGGTCAATCTATTTACTCGTCTAGATAATATTTTTCCCTGTTCACTAATAAATCGACTAATTAAACTCATGTTTCTATAATCAATTCGATCCCCCGATTGAATCGGGGGCAAACGCCTACGAAAAGATCGCTTGGATTTAAGAAAAGGTCGCTTGGATTTATCCATGGTTTGTTTGTTTAGTTTATTTCTTATCCCGAAATATTTCTTAATTGTAATTTTAACTCCAAATAGGATTCTTTTTATTTAAATGCAATATCTTCTATTTATATTTCAATGTGTTCTATATAATGTCATTTTTCTCCTTTCAAGGATAAGACATACTCGGTTCAATCTATTTCTTTATTTCCCCATGAATCATATGTTTGTAACAATAGGGACAGAATTTTCTCAATTCTAATCGATTGGGCGTATTGTGCCGGTTCTTTTGAGTAATATATCTGGAAATACCCGTTGATACCTTCTTAACACCGTTTTGTATACAACTGGTACATTCCAAAATTACCGTTACCCGCGCATCTTTTCTCTTGGCCATGAACCTCCTTTGGATTTTTGATTTACTCAACTCTTCTATTTTGATTCGAAATGAAGAAAAAGAAAGGAAGGAAAAAATAAAAGTTATTAACTTGAAATCCAACTCTAAAAGATCAAAATCAATTAAATCAAAGCAAAGCCATAAAAGCCATAGTAAATAATAAGCAAGACAATGAGAATGAGTTCGAAATTCTATTTAACTCCGAAGGGCAGTTAAAGATCTTGTATTCTTGCCCTAGACCCCGATTTTCCTACTCTACCCCCACGTCTCTATTTTTAATTCGAATTTGAACCTGAGTCTCGCAGACGTTGAATCCATTTTTATTCTTTCTCTTTCGTCCCTTATTCTAAATTCTAAAAATTAGAAAAAAAAAGGGAAAAAAGAGAAAAGAGGGAGGGGGGATTAGTCACAGATATTTGATTCTATTTCTAATCTTCTTCATTCCTTCCGGTGTCAATAGCTAGAATGAAAAAAAGGGGAATGTCAACGCATCGGGGAAAAAACGATTAATCTCTATCAATATACCTGCTAAAGCCCCGAACCATAACGTACTTAGTACTGGGGCCACGGAGAGATATGTTTTTAGATCTCGCATTGAAAAACCTCCTTTTTTATTGTAATACATAAAGATAATGCATATATGATTAGATGCATATGTAGTTAAGGGCCGTTTAGAGTTGTACACGGAATCCCTAATTCCAATTGAAATGTACAACGATCCATAAGATTTCCTTTTCTTATTATTATATGTAAAAATATGTTAAATGAGGCCAAAAAAGACGAAATGGACAGAAAAGCTGTGTGTCTCAATGCAGGAAATAGGGATGTGGAAAACAAGAAAGGAATTCTCTACAATTATACTGTAGAACAATTTGAAGGGATGTGGCGCAGCTTGGTAGCGCGTTTGTTTTGGGTACAAAATGTCACGGGTTCAAATCCTGTCATCCCTACCTATTACTGCCCCGTTGAGCAGTAACGAGGAATCAGCTGAGATCGATTCAAATTGCGTTGCGCGGAAGTTCATTTTTATGAAACTATAGAATATATAGATAGAAAATGAAAATGGATTAGTTTAAAAAAAATCTTTTCTTTACATCCTTTTCTATTCTGATAAGAAAGCGCTCTTAGTTCAGTTCGGTAGAACGTGGGTCTCCAAAACCCGATGTCGTAGGTTCAAATCCTACAGAGCGTGATTTTTTCTTCATGAATTCAATTAGACTGAAATGGATTCAGTCGCTTGCACAACAATTAGAATTTGACCTCCTGTGGATTAAAGAAAGGAGGAGGCCAAGCAAAAAAAGAAATGTGAATTAATCAAAGGTCCAACTGATCGCCACGCCTGTATTGTAAATATGCAGTTACGAATAATCCAGCCAAAGTAATAGGAATTAGACCTAACACGATTCCAAATAGAAAAACTTCAATCATTTCAATTTTTTGAAAAGGAGAAAAAAAGCGGTAATATCTATACCTAAATATTAATCCGAATTGATGTGAATCTCAATGACCAAGAATTGACAATTGACATGGTAAATAACTCTAGAATACACAGAATCTCACAGAAGCATTTCCTTTCTGAATTGTTTCTTTCAAATAGAAATTTTAAATAAGTCGTATCTTGCTCAGACCAATAAATAAAGCTGAAGTTATAGTTAAAGCCACTAGTAGAAAACCGAAATAACTGGTTATAGTAAGCATGAAAGGGCTAAATGAAATATGGTATTTTTATACATATGTTTCTAAAGTATTTACCTAAGTTTCCATTTTTCTAACATAGGAAGATATACAAAAATACCAATTGAAATAATAAGTCCAATTGAAAGTTTTGGATTCATCTATCATTATAGACGGCACGAAAAAAGAGAAAGTAACAGGCATATAAAATGAAACCGATTCATCATTTCTAAGATCTAACCATCTCGCGATTCCTATCAACCAAGTCGTCGAGAATAAACGAACTGGATCGTGTAACTTCATTTAAAAACGAAACTCTTTTTGAATTATTATTTTGAATTCCATTTTTATGGAATACTATGTTTCCTCGTTCGATATTTTAAAATAAAGCCTCTTCCTTGTAGCTAGATCCAAATTTGGATTGAGATCCAATCCAACAATTCATTACAACTATTGATTCCAATTATTTTATTCTTTTTTCACTTTCTTTCATCGAATCATATTTGTTACTGGACAATTAACAAATTCCTTAAAATAAAAAGGGGGGATTCTAACAAAAACTGCCTCTACAACCATGAAAAAGAAATTTATAGATCTCCCATCCACTTAAAATTGAATTGTGGAAATATGATAATCTCTTTCATTGTAAGAATTTTATATTAAATACAGCATCATTTTACATCAACAGATAAAGGAAAGGAAAAAGAAATTATTTAGCACTTCCTTTCGATACTGATTCAATTTGCATTGCTGTGTCAGAAGAAGCATAGCT